ACTAAATTAAATAAAATTACTAAATTAATAAATACAAAAATACAAGGGGAGTGCTCTTATCTTATTCAAAACGCCTTGTGATCTTCAACCAATTCTGCGCTTCAATATAATTTCCGGGAGTAAGCGCTATAGCCTGTTTCCAATACTCTGCGGCTTGATCGAACCAAGCCTCCGCAATTTCAGAATCTCCCTGCCGAATGGCCTGTTCCCCTCGGTCAGAATAGGCAAGTAAATTCCTTCCATTAGAACCGTACTTGAGAGTTTCCTACCTCATACGGCTCAGCAGTCAATTCTTTTGGTGTCCCATTTTTTCTCGAGTTAACCAAAAGGGGTTAATTACATTACATGAGTTTCAAACTTGAATTTGGATTCAAAATCAGTTTTATCTTTTCTCCCACCTTCAGAAGAATAAAGTGCAGGCCTTCTACTATCGTTAGAATTTTCTGAAAGGTAACTATCTCGGTTTTATTTTTATATATAAATTTATATAGAATCTTTGAAAAAGACCTTCCCGCATAAGAAAGACTTACTATCTTTGGGATCTGATGCTACACCGCTGCTCAATACTTTAGGGGATCTACTCTGTTACATAAGTGGATTCCTAACTTTTGTCTCATATTATGACATAAGTAAGCAGGTTATTATTGTATCGTCCAAAAATATCGCTAATTGATCTTTACGATGCTTCCTCTATCAATTAGATCCTTTATCCATAGAATAAAAAGTATCTAGGCATATTTTTTTCTTCATATTTTGACTTTTATGAAGTTGCTTTATTTTCTACAGCTGATAAAAAATCGTTATTTTTGACGATGCATATGTAGAAAGCCTATTTTTTTCTTTTTTCTTTTCTTTCTATAGTGGAGATAGTCGCACGTAATGACAGATCACGGCCATATTATTTAAAGCTTGTGGTAAGAAGGGGTTTCGTTCTAGTGCCCGAAAATAATATTCCAAAGCTTTTGTATGTTCTCCATTACTTGTGTGAATAAGGCCTATATTATAGAGTATATAACTTCGATCATAGGGATCAATTTCTAGCCGCATAGCTTCATAATAATTCTGTAAAGCTTCCGCATAATTTCCTTCGGATTGAGCAGACATCCGTTACGGTCGTCATTCGATTCAAAGAATCTCCGTTCCAGAACCGTACGTGAGATTTTCATCTCATACGGCTCCTCCCTTATTTATGTGCATAATGAGAATAATACATAGAATAAACATAATGAGAATAATACATAGAATAAAAAAGGGAGTGAAATATTCTCATTATGCACTGAGCGGGGCTAGTGTTTTTACAAGAAATCTCTAGCCAACCTTCCTGCAAAAGATCTTTTCTTAACATCAAGCATGTTGATACTAGATAAAAATATTAAGTTAACTCCAACAATTTCTTTGTCCTCAATCTTCCTTAAGTTCTAGGAATTAGTCACTTCAACAGTCTTCGATGGTTATATGGGTATCCAAAGTACGAACGAGATGGATGTTTGTTGTCCCAACCATTCTTCTCTTCTTAGTCCCGATCCCAATAAAGAAAAGGGATAATTTCTAACAAAGTTTTCGTGTTGTTGATTCCTGGGCGTAGTGCTTCTTCCTCTATGCCGCTTATTGGTACTAGTGGGGTAGGGTTAACCTGCACTGCAATACAGAACCCATATCCATAGGTGTAACCTTACGTTCAATGCTAGAATTGACAATTGAAGCATCTGAGGCTGCATTAATCGGGGATACCCGACAGAAGGAATTGTTTTATTTATAAACTTAGAAACTTCACCTTCAACAAGCGTAGAGTTATTTCAAATCTTTCTATACCGACTAATGTGTCTTTCTACTAAGACTTGAAGCGGTAAATAAAAAAAATCAAATCACACCATCTCTGTAATAAGTAAATGCCTCTTTTTCTCCCGAAGTTGTCGGAATTATTCGTAATAAGATATTGGCTACAATTGAAAAGGTCTTATCAATAAAATTTCCAGTTATCCGGGATCTAGGCATAAGTAGCAATCCATTTTTTAATTTCTTTTAATTACTTCTCATGAGAAAACGCTCCCACAAAAAAGTAGTTGTGCGGTACGGTACAAAATAACATAAAAACAGATCGTTCCAATCCAATGATTTAAGCCGGTATAGATATCAAAAAAAGACGGAAGGGCCATCTTCACAAACTTCACAAACACGAATAGATACATATCTTTATTGCTTTTAAGAAGGAGTTTTCACAAAAACAAAAAAATTCTCTTTATCCCCCAATTTCGAAGGAAAGTTATTTATTTGATTCAAAATTGTCTATTTTTATTAGTTAGAATTGATTGTACGTACCATACCTATTCAACAATCTAATATGAATGACTCGCGATTCACTCGGTTTCGGGGCCATAATCATTATGTAGGAGAGATGGCCGAGTGGTTCAAGGCGTAGCATTGGAACTGCTATGTAGGCTTTTGTTTACCGAGGGTTCGAATCCCTCTCTTTCCGTACCTTCACCTAATTTATCAATGTTACTGACCGCAATGTATCAAATCACATAACAATGGATACCTTTATTCCAGCAGTTAGACCTTTCCTTGATATAGATTCTCTATTCCTAATTTCTGCGGTACACAAAATACTGGAAAAATTGGAAAGGAATGAAAATAGCCCTATCGTTCTATGATATATGAATGGGAGAAAACCCCCGATCAAACCAAACCCTTACTTTCTTTTTGTTTCTTTACTTAGACGATAGGGGGCAAAATTATCCGAACCCTTGTTATTTTATATTTTAGTTAGAGTTAAGTCTGACGAGAATAATATTCTACCACTAGCAATTCATTTATTTTCAAGCCGATCCATTTATTATCTATTATTTGATTGACCAATCCTTTATATTGAAATGGGTGAAGAGTCAAATGTTTTGGCAATTCCTCCTGGGGGGATGACTCAAGATAATTTTGAATCATAGCTCTAGATTTTTGTTCATCTCTCGCTGTAATAATATCTCGGGGTTTGCAGCGATAACTTGGTATATCGACTATACGACCATTAACTAAAATATGTCTATGATTAACTAATTGGCGGGCTCGGGGAATAGTTGACGCCATACCCAATCGAAAAAGGATGTTATCCAAACGCATTTCAAGTAATTGTAGTAAAACCCGGACCGTTGACCCTTTGGCTTTTGCGGCGATACGCACGTATTTAAGTAATTGTCGTTCTGTAAGACCATAATGAAAACGTAATTTTTGTTTTTCTTCTAAACGAATACGATATTGAGATTTTTTACCAGAGCGCGATTGATTTCTAAGGTCACTCTCAGCTCTAGGCCTTTTACTAGTTAGTCCCGGTAAAGCCCCCAGGCGGCGTATTTTTTTGAAACGAGGCCCTCGGTAACGTGACATAAAAACTCCTTATTTTTTTTCCTTATTTTATTGAATTTTCGAATTTTCAAAAACCTAAATTAAAACTGAACTAAAGGAAAAATATGATAAATGAAACAAAATCTACTGAAGTAGTATACTACAAAGAATAATGAGATGGATTGTATCAATATCCGGACCTTTTTGTATATACCAATAATGTATATAGAAAAAAGGTCCTTTTCTTGTTCTTGATTTATTCTGCAGAGATTTAACTACTCTAACTTTTAACTTTTATTCATATATTCATAATTTGAAGTTCCTACCACATAATAATCGGTCACCCTTGGCAAAGGGGAACGGAACTTTTTCAATATTCTTTGATTTCAAAAAAACATTATCAATTATGTAAAAAATCAAACAAATAGAGAAAAGCCAGCTATCGGAGTCGAACCGATGACCATCGCATTACAAATGCGATGCTCTAACCTCTGAGCTAAGCGGGCTTACATAACAGAAATTGTACATGCATAGGAATTTAGTAAACTAGTGGAATCTTGGCTATTAACTTTTTATTCTTTTCATTATTAGTTATTCATAATTAATATGAATATAGAAAAAAGAAAAAAAAAAATGGACCGTTTGAGTATTCAAAATTGCACGAGAAAAAATGAGAGTAAGGGAGGTATATATAATAAATGTGGTATATATACATCTATATTGAATTGCGGCTAGAGAAATGATAGAATCCTTTCTGATTAGACTAAAGAAGGATTTCTGATAGAGATGAAAGAAGATAGACAAGAAAAAAAAAGAAGAGGAAACACTTTTTTTTATATTATAGCAATTTTGATAGGAATCGGTATCTAATAACTTCAACAATTCCAATAGAATATAAATGAAAGGCGGGTAATAATAAGATTTGAATCTTAAAACAAAATCAGGGGATATGGCGAAATTGGTAGACGCTACGGACTTAATTGGATTGAGCCTTGGTATGGAAACTTACTAAGTGATAACTTTCAAATTCAGAGAAACCCTGGAATTCAAAATGGGCAATCCTGAGCCAAATCCTGTTTTTCGAAAACAAAGGTTCATAAAGACAGAATAAAAAAAAGGATAGGTGCAGAGACTCAATGGAAGCTGTTCTAACAAACGGAGTTGACTGCGTTGCATTAGTAAAGTAAAGAAATCCTTCCGCCAAAATTCCAGAAAGGATAAAGTAAAGGATAACCCTATATACATACGGATACGTGCTGAAATAAGATCTCAGATGATTAATAGGGGGCCGGATCCGTATTTTTTATCTTTATATGAAAAATGAAATAAAAAAAAAGAATTGATTTGAATTGATTCCAAGTTGAAGAAAGGATTGAATATTAATTGATCACATCATTCACTCCATAGTCTGATAGATAACTGATTAATCGGACGAGAATAAAGATAGAGTCCCGTTCTACATGTCAATATCGACAACAAGGAAATTTATAGTAAGAGGAAAATCCGTCGACTTTAGAAATCGTGAGGGTTCAAGTCCCTCTATCCCCAAAAAAGGGCTCGCTCGACTCCCTAATTCTTTTTATCCTATTCTCTCTTTTCGTTAACGATTCAAATTTCGTTATCTTTCTCATTCATTCGATTCTTTCACAAACATTCCGGGTCTG